ATGACTATTGCTTTCCAATTAGCTGTTTTTGCATTAATTGCGACTTCCTCAGTGTTAGTAATTAGTGTACCCCTTGTATTTGCTTCTCCTGATGGTTGGTCAAATAATAAAAACGTTGTATTTTCCGGTACATCATTATGGATTGGACTAGTCTTTCTGGTAGCTATTCTGAATTCTCTCATTTCTTAAATTTGTTTAGTATTTAGTAGCCCGATACAAAATAAATAAAAAGGCCATTTCTTCGAAAAAATTGGAATTGTGAGACGCATTAAAATGCAATTTGCGTTCCGAATTGCTACCTCTTCTCTTTCATTATTATGAAATTCCATTGCCATTAGAATATTGATTGACAGACAATTAAAAAAAAGAAAACTCTAATATAATAGAAAATGAAACGGTCGACCCAGACATAGACGGTCGACCCAGGCGGATATACCCTATTAATATTAAATATATCCCGTAGCGAGCGTAGTTCAATGGTAAAACATCTCCTTGCCAAGGAGAAGATACGGGTTCGATTCCCGCCGCTCGCCAGCTTAATTTAGTAAGGTACTATGATAAAAAATTTAGTCTAGTTGACTACTTAACTACTTATATTAAATTAAGTAGGTGTTAGTCTAGTACCGTATCCCTTACTATCTTACCCTTCTTTTGCACCCCACTCAAAAAAAAGGGGCTCCGGAGGCGGGAATCGAACTCGCCAACAGGGCTCCCTAAATTGGGGATTAACCGAGACAAACAACTGGCAAACTGCTTTTAAAGGGAAGGGAGGTAGACTGTGCCTTTCTTTCATTTCTTTTTTCTTTTCTGCAGGGTAGGAAGGAGCCTTGAGAGTTCTTCTTGTAGGGGCAAGTGACTTCGCAAACTGCTCCATTTGGCCCTTTAGGGCCGGGAACTAATGAATAAAAAAGGGTTGGATACCGCCCAGCCCTCTACCATATCTATACAAATAGAATAGTCCTTTTATACAGACTGCTAAGTGCGGAGACGGGAATCGAACCCGTGACCTCAAGGTTATGAGCCTCGTGAGCTACCAAACTGCTCTACTCCGCTCTGGAGGGACGGAAACTGGTGGACGAAAAAGGTTGAATACAGGACTCTACCATGTCTAGACAAATAGAATAGTCCTTTTATACAGAATGGAGCGGGTAGCGGGAATCGAACCCGCATCGTTAGCTTGGAAGGCTAGGGGTTATAGTCGACGTTGGTTGATTAGTTTTAACGTCTCTAATTCAAAACCGAACATGAAATTTTGATTTCATTCGGCTCCTTTATGGATATTCTCACCACTTAACATCTATGTCAGCTTTTCTATCTGAATGGAACCAAAGCTCTCCGCTTTCTAGATGATCCCTATAGAGTAGGAGATAGAAATTCTACTAAATCTATCTAATCTACTTACTTCGTTCCCTAATTTCATTCAAGAGATCCTGAGGAAAAGAATTAGGTTTCCACCGAGCTGAAACAATATGCTGATGGTTCTAGTAAACCAAAACTACCGTTTTTTAGCTATTTGGCTTCCATTTCCTTTTTTAACAAAAGAAGATTTAGTTACGATTGGAAATAAACTTTTTTGTATCTTCATCCATAGATCCTTTACTCATATTTTAAAAATTGGAATACTTAAAAAAATGCAAAATTATGCTTCGCGACTCTGTACTCATAATCCAATTTGTATTTTGGATGCAATTTCAATTAGTTATTAGTTTTTGGGTACAAATCGCGAGAATGTATATTCTTCCTCAATATGCTATTGAGAGGAAAAGGATTAAATCCTTTATAAGAACTAAAGTTTTCATCGGAATATAAAAAACTTAAGGACGCCTTAAGTATATCATTTCAAATTCAGTTATTAATAGAACGAATCACACTTTTACCACTAAACTATACCCGCTACATGTAGATTATGATACCAGCGCTACCCTTTGTCAAGGGTAGCCATTCGAGAAGGAGGCTAATTCCCCCTTATTGAATCAAATGGAGAAGGTTCATGACAGTGAGCTGTTGGTACTTCGATCGCGGGCCTTTACTTTAGCTTTAGGGTTTAGATAGCCCCTCTGGGATGTAAAATATATCTCTTCTCACCATCCCCATAGTGTATGAGACAAATGTATGCATTTCGATTAGGGTCGTATTCTACGGTTACGACTACAATGATCATTATTTGTTTTGCGAGGACGTAAGTGTGCCAGACTGCTCTAAGGAATAGTTTGATTATTCCTACAATATACACTAGGAGATATAGGGAGCAGCACTGCCCCCATAAATCCCTTTCTTCCTTTTCTTTTTTGTTCAATTCTGAACAAAGAAATTGGGGAAGATGTTTTCTTTCTTCCCCCACTTATCATGAAGTCCGAGCCGTAGAGAAAGAGTGAGATGCATTTTTAAAATTCATCATAGACTTTCCCTATGGCTTGAGAGAAGCAAGAAACAAAGAGTCGTAACTTAAACGGAGAAGCGGACAGGACCCGACGGATTTACCTGATGTAAAGAAGATCCTAAATGTCTCTGGTTAGTCGATCCTCTCCATTTACCAATTTTTTCTCCTCTTTTCCACTCAATTCTAGTTTATTAGATTCTTGTTTAAAAGAATCAAAATAGAACTAAGAACACATAAAAAAGAGCATAGAGGACCAAGACCATTACCAAATGTTCCTCCCAAGAATCATATTGGGTATCTGTTCCCTTCCTTTTCCCGCTAGGATCGGGAATCTTATATTTTCCATATCCATATACCATCGAACCTTTAGGGTTCCAGAATCCTCCTTTTTTCCTAATCTTCGGAAACAGAAAACCCATAGCCAGGAGGAGTTAGGTATGTAGGGTATGGTTTATTATTTTTTGTTGGGCAGGCAGTAGAATAATTTTTATACTCTGCAGTATAAATTCGACTGCCCACTTTTTACAAGCAAATTGTTGCTAAAACTCCAACATAGTTTGTTCAAAATGCACCAACCAGAATCCTTGGAGAATATTCAAGTACCCCCCTTCCAAGGAAGGGGTACCTGTTAAAAATCGCTTCAACAAATCCGTCCAAAACTTTTTAAGAAAAATTGAAAAGTTTTGAACTCGAAGGTTTTTCTAAGAGATGCCTGTTAAAAATAGTTTCAATTTCTCACCAAAACAGACAAGAAGTATATCACTGAAAATTAATACCCAACCATATGGGTATATGAAGAGCGCGAATTCCTTTATACCCTACCCAATTAGAATTAGAGGAAATAAAACATAAATGGAGAAAGTTCTCATCATAAGATCAGCCAATAGAAGAAAAAAGTCCCTAATTCTGCAGAACGTTCTGAGCACGTGAAAAGTCAATAGCCTAAAGATAAAAAAAAACAAAGTCTACCGTTTTTTTAACAGCAGCTCTTATTGCCCCTTTGGCCTTTTTTTTTTTACCCATTGTTGTATCCGATTCAACAATGGATACATATTTGTTCTCCTCTTCTAAAAAATAGAACTTCTGGGCTTTGGTTTGGTGAGTCGTCCGAGATCGTGTTTACATACCTATGAACTTACCCTCTTCAAGTATATCGGATACTTATAATAATTTTTTATTGTGTCAACTCTCTCTTCACGTATTTTTTTATATGTATTTTTTTATATAAAAATAAAGAAAAAAACCTCTACTTTGTGCAAGTGATAAGAGAGAATATGAAATTCTTATTTTTCTTGATTTTCTCAAGATTTTGAACTCTCAAGATTTTGAACCTCGCCATGAATAAACTTCTATATCTCGATATATACATAGATAATCTCTACATATATCTCTATATATACATATATTATGTACATTATGCAGTAGACTCATAATGAGAAATCAAAGTGGCTAATTTTTGAATTGAATAAAAAGCCCTTTTAACTCAGTGGTAGAGTAATGCCATGGTAAGGCATAAGTCATCGGTTCAAATCCGATAAAGGGCTTTTTATTTGGTGGTAGAGTAATGCCATGGTAAGACGTAAGTCATCGGTTCGAATCCGATAAAGTACTTTTCTACTAAATTTATTATTTATTCACTTTTTTTTCTTTGTTTTTGAAAATTTCTCTATTTTTTCTTGAATTTTATGACTTAGTGTGGGATGCATGCATTTTTGGTCTGAACGCTAAACGAAGCACGGGGTGGAAATTACAAAAAAGAAATCAAATTGGACTCTTTTTCCTGTTAGATCAATCAAATCACTACCTGTACTGAACTAATCTAGAATCCCTTTTATTAATCTATTCTTATTCTATACCCTTTAAATGAATTTCCCTAAAAAGTAGGGAATGATCCGTGAATTAACCTAACCATCAACTAAAAAAAATCCTATGAAAGCATAACGGAAAAGTAGGAAAGACTCTTTGCTTTGGATCTAGTTATACTCTTCGAGTATATTGACAATTCCAAAAAACTGCTCATACTATCATTATAGTATAATGATGAGCGGTTGTATATGGCCCTATCGTCTAGTGAAGTGATGCCCCTATCGTCTAGTGGTTCAGGACATCTCTCTTTCAAGGAGGCAGCGGGGATTCGACTTCCCCTGGGGGTAGGGAGTATTATGAAAGGAGGTTAATCATAGATTCTAAAAAACCCTAGAATAAATTCTTCCTGGGTCGATGCCCGAGCGGTTAATGGGGACGGACTGTAAATTCGTTGACGATATGTCTACGCTGGTTCAAATCCAGCTCGGCCCAAAAATCTAGGGCTTCGTGAATATGAACTAAATCCATTTGTTTTTCTTCCATAAAATAAAATGTCTGATCCATAGAAATAAAGGATAAAGCGAAAGGGGGAAATTTCTTTCTAATCCATATCTCTCTCATTCCTTTTTTACAAACAAAAGAGTTTTTCTTATTGAAATGAAAGGTGGATTATCATCCATTTTTAGCGATAAAAAATCGCGACATACTAGTTATGTCACTCTCACTATACCCACATATGATATGTGGGTATGTAGTATATGATTCGTCTATTTCTTAGAGTACGACAGGCGAATCGAATCTTCTTATGGTTCTATTTAAGAATAGGTATGCCATACACCCCGCGGGGATTGTAGTTCAATTGGTCAGAGCACCGCCCTGTCAAGGCGGAAGCTGCGGGTTCGAGCCCCGTCAGTCCCGAACTAGGGTTCAATGAATGGAGAAATTCATCTTTCCTTTTTCCATGAAAAAGGGGGGGCAGGAGAGAAGATCAAATACCTATGGGGCACCCTTATTTCACTTTTTTTATTTCGCATTTCTCATTAAAGAGGGAGGGGAGGCCTATAGGAATTTTTTTTTTTCACTACTCCCGGTTGATAAGGAAAGACATACATATCATACTTGGATTAGTATAATTTAGGATATTACTCTATCCTTATGATGATACCATCCTCATCTTAACTTCCTATTCGACTCTTATGGAATAGAGTACCGGTATTTTACCGAAATCCATACATAAATCGTATTCGTTTTTTCTTAGACATAGACAGTGAATTTAATTTAATATAATTAGTACTTTACTTTTTGGATTAAACAGGCCCCCTCCATTTTGTAGTTCCAACTTTGTTTGTGTATGTTCAATGACTAATTGGAAAGAATCTATCTCATTTTCATTCCATTTGCGGACTCCTTTTTTATGGATCTGTTCTCATCTTTAGACCCCAAAAGTGAATATTGATAGTAACCTAATAAAATAAAAGAAAAACCAAGCAAAGCAAACGCCCTTTTTCCTAAATTAATTAAAATATTCGATTTTTTTTATTTAAGCCCTCTTTTCTCCATCTCACTTCTACTTCTACTGCTTATTTGGATGTCTATGTGACCCATAGAAAGTCGGTCATATAATACATACATACATAATTGTATGTATAACTATAAGAAAAAGGAAGGGAAATTGGATAAGATAAGAAAGATCGTGGGTTATAGATATAGAAAATAAAAAGTGGATCTTCCTATGTTATACTATTCCACTCTCAACCATGAATTGATTTGATAGATCCGATATTCATAATATTGAATTGATTCAGTATTATCAGAATGCAAGTCCTCCCCTTGAATTTACAGGATACCCCTTTTTCCTCTCCATGGGATTACATCCCGAGTTATTGTGAAAAAAATAAAGAGGTTATGGAAGTCAATATTCTCGCATTTATTGCTACTGCACTGTTTATTCTAGTTCCTACTGCCTTTTTACTTATTATTTATGTAAAAACAGTCAGCCAAAATGATTAATTGGAATTCCAATTAATCATTGAAGAAATGAAAAAGGGATTAAATAAAATAAAAATCCAAGTCTTAAATGAAAGGATCTGGTTGGAATCATAAAGTGTGGTAGAAAGAACTACATATAGTTTTTTCTACGACACTTTAGAGTCTTTCTATTATATTATCTTGAATCTACATAGAATAGATTAGTAGATTGAAATAGTAGTCTAATTAAATTTATTTTTTCACTGCATCCACTTAATTTCAATCAAGTCAAAATAAAAAAATCGAAGACAATTCTTCACGAAAGAATCCATGGAGGGAGAGAAAAATAATATGAGAATAGACTATAGTAAAAAGTAAAAGAAAAAAAGTCAAAGGAAAAAACCAGCGAATCTTTCATGCTTAAACATGTGGCGAGATGCTTCAAAAGAGCATAAAAATTATTCTAAGAATAAGAAAAGAATATAAAACAAATGGAAAGTGTGCGATATGTTGTGAATAGCTCCGTGGAAGAAAGTCTAATTTTCTTATGTATAGAACTTTTTTAACCATTCGTCACTTCTAGTAGAAATTTGGAATTGCTGTAATCGCTCTTTCTATTTCTATTTCTATATAGTAGAATAGAACGACTCTTTCTTACAAGAGTTTCTTACAGGTACAGGAGTGAAACAAAACTAAAGAAAGAGAGAAAGAATAAAGTTTGGCAAAATGATTAATGCAAAACGATCAATTAAAGAAAAAAGTTGATACAACAATTCGACTACTCAATCAATTAGTAGTATCCCTAGAGTCCACTCCTCCCCCATACTACTAGTGAAAGAGAAAATGTAAAGACTACCATTAAAGCAGCCCAAGCGAGACTTACTATATCCATGTAAATTATGTCTCCTATTTCTATGAAGGAATTATTCTACTATTGATCAATAATCATAGTGGAATCAAGGGTACAGAGTCAAAAAGGGATTCTGCCCTAACGCTATGGATGAATCAGTTCAAGGAATTTACTCCTAACAAATTCTTATAGGATTTCTGGTAGAATTGGAGAGCATTAAGTATAAATACGATACATAGCCCTTTTCCTTAAAAAAGAGTACGGGGATGATGTCCTGAATAGAAGACGCGGGAATAGGAAGATTTTTTCTTCCTTTTGTTACCCTTTTTTTATAAGCAAAGGACGTCAGAATATACCATAAAATTAGGATAGATAAATATTTATTGGATACCTACCTTGCCTATGTTTATTTTTAACCTAAACCCTACAGCCCTTCTATCATTCTATGAAAGAATGAGGAGACTTTATCCACAACTCCGAAATTGATTTTTGATCAGCCTATTCAATCTGATTCTCGACAGAATCAGTAGCCCTTACTTTAGTGTATGTAGGTAGCATAAGATGTATGATAAATAAAATGTATGATAATTAGGAAGTCTTGATATTCCTTCGTGGAGTCCCTTCTTCAATCTTAGATTGAAAAAAAAAGAATGCCCCTTAGGGGCCCTTTGGATATCAAGATTTCTGACATCTTAGCCTTGTAATTTTTAATTCTCGAATCGAATCAATTAAGAATCAATTAAAATTAATAAAAGAATAAGGAAACGCAACCTCATCCTTATTGGTAGCCGTTTGGGCCACTACCGACAAAACAAACCCTAGTTTGAGGATAGAACTATGGATTCTCAAAATCCAGTATCGCCAGGCCTAGTTACTCTCTTGCCCCAACTTATGCAGGGTACGAATTTGTCGAGTTCGATCAGTACTATAAGAAAAAGTATTTTATTGATCAGGCGGCACCCAGATTTGAACTGGGGATAAAGGATTTGCAGTCCCCTGCCTTACCGCTTGGCCATGCCGCCAAAAAATCCGATCTAAAATAGAGAAAAGAGCAAGTATTCATCCAGGTTTTCTTACTAAAACCTCCTTTCTTTTATCTTGAATCTAATTCTACTTACTTTTTTCCAATCTTTTTCAAAAAATCTATTCCTGCTTTTTTTGAATCCAGTTTCGATTATTCTCCTCGATGGATTCTATCTTAAAACAAACATTGCTAACACTAGAAAACTTCCCTTTTCTTTCTATTGAGATGAAAAAAGAGAAAAAGTTGATTTCCAGTCACAGGCTGCAAAATTCAGAACAAATTGGAACCATTAACTAGAATTCTATTTTTTTTTTGAATTGCAGTAGTGAACGACTCTTAAATCGGTATTCTCTCCCCCCTTCCTTTTAATGGCATAATAAAATAGAATGGATTTATGCCTAATCCGTGTATAGGTAAACTACAGGTCCGAACAGCATTATTATCCATAACAGCATTATTATCCATGGATCCCCCTTATGTACATATCTCTATGGGGAATCGTGCTTTAATTTTTCATTGCATTAAATATCTTGAATAAAAAAAAGAAATTTGGTCTGATATAGAGTATGACCTGACCATCTTGGCCCACCCAAGTGAAATTACGATAAAAGCAGGGATATGTGGAGAGGTGGATAACTAGATTGGCATGTACTTAAAAAAGGACTTACTTTATTTTAGGATTCTACAATTAAATCCTATATTTTCTAGCAATTCTACTACTACGAAACAAAAAAGAACCCTCAAATTCTTATTCTTTTTTGAAATTAAACTAAGCGTGCTATTCTAAATCGAACTAAAGTCAAATTTTCTAGTGCTTATAAATTATTATATTATGGCTTTATCCCATTCATAGAAAGGAGATAAAATGAGAAATCTTTGCCATCCAATCTGATTAGTATCATAAAGTGTAAGTGGCAGAATTTTTTTCTAGGAATGTTTTATCAATTCATTTTCATTCGATTTGTACCCCTGGCAAATTCGAACTTTCGTCGAAATTGTCTCTATTCATATGTATGAAATACATATATGAAATATGTATGTGGAGTTCCCTAGAATTTCATGTGATTCAGTAAACAGAATATGGATTCCATAATTGCTAGATCGATCCATAGGGATTGATGAAGAGTGAGCTGATAATGGAATTTTTCTTCGATAAACAGGAAACTTAAGATTAAGATGCTCCGGAATGGAAATGAGGGAATGTCCACAATACCCGGATTTAGTCAGATCCAATTCGAGGGATTTTGTAGGTTCATTAATCAAGGCTTGGCAGAAGAACTTGAGAAGTTTCCAACAATTAAAGATCCGGATCACGAAATTGCATTTCAATTATTTGCGAAAGGATATCAATTGCTAGAACCCTCGATAAAAGAAAGGGATGCTGTGTATGAATCACTCACCTATTCTTCCGAATTATATGTATCTGCGAGATTAATTTTTGGTTTCGATGTGCAAAAGCAAACCATTTCTATTGGAAACATTCCTATAATGAATTCCTTAGGAACCTTTATAATAAATGGAATATACCGAATTGTGATCAATCAAATATTGCTAAGTCCTGGTATTTACTACCGCTCGGAATTAGACCATAAGGGAATTTCTATCTACACTGGGACTATAATATCAGATTGGGGAGGAAGATCGGAATTAGCAATTGATAAAAAAGAAAGGATATGGGCTCGCGTGAGTAGAAAACAAAAGATATCTATTCTAGTTCTATCATCAGCTATGGGTTCGAATCTAAAAGAAATTCTAGATAATGTTTCCTACCCTGAAATTTTCTTATCTTTCCCGAATGCTAAGGAGAAGAAGAGGATTGAGTCAAAAGAAAAAGCTATTTTGGAGTTTTATCAACAATTTGCTTGTGTAGGTGGGGACCTGGTATTTTCGGAGTCCTTATGTGAGGAATTACAAAAGAAATTTTTTCAACAAAAATGTGAATTAGGAAGGATTGGTCGACGAAATATGAATCGGAGACTGAATCTTGATATACCTCAGAACAATACATTCTTGTTACCACGAGATGTATTGGCCGCTACGGATCATTTGATTGGAATGAAATTTGGAACAGGTATACTTGACGATGACGATATGAATCACTTGAAAAATAAACGTATTCGTTCGGTTGCGAATCTGTTACAAGATCAATTCGGACTGGCTCTTGGTCGTTTACAACATGCGGTTCAAAAAACTATCCGTAGAGTATTCATACGTCAATCGAAACCGACTCCACAAACTTTGGTAACTCCAACTTCAACTTCGATTTTATTAATAACTACTTATGAGACCTTTTTTGGCACATACCCCTTATCTCAAGTTTTTGATCAAACCAATCCATTGACACAAACTGTTCATGGGCGAAAAGTGAGTTGTTTGGGTCCTGGAGGATTGACGGGGAGAACTGCAAGTTTTCGGAGCCGAGATATTCATCCGAGTCACTATGGGCGTATTTGTCCAATTGACACGTCCGAAGGAATCAATGTTGGACTTACTGGATCCTTAGCTATTCATGCGAGAATTGACCACTGGTGGGGGTCCATAGAGAGTCCCTTTTATGAAATATCTGAGAAAGCAAAAGAAAAAAAAGAGAGACAGGTGGTTTATTTATCACCAAATAGAGATGAATATTATATGATAGCAGCAGGAAATTCTTTGTCCTTGAATCAGGGTATTCAGGAAGAACAGGTTGTTCCAGCTAGATACCGTCAAGAATTCCTGACTATTGCATGGGAACAGATTCATGTTAGAAGTATTTTTCCTTTCCAATATTTTTCTATTGGAGGTTCTCTCATTCCTTTTATTGAGCATAATGATGCGAATCGGGCTTTAATGAGTTCTAATATGCAGCGCCAAGCAGTTCCGCTTTCTCGGTCCGAGAAGTGCATTGTTGGAACTGGATTGGAACGCCAAACAGCTCTAGATTCGAGGGTTTCCGTTATAGCCGAACGCGAGGGAAAGATCATTTCTACTGATAGTCACAAGATCCTTTTATCAAGTAGTGGGAAGACTATAAGTATTCCTTTAGTTACCCATCGGCGCTCTAACAAAAATACTTGTATGCACCAAAAACCTCGGGTTCTGTGGGGTAAATCCATTAAAAAAGGACAAATTTTAGCGGAGGGAGCTGCTACAGTTGGTGGGGAACTTGCTTTAGGAAAAAACGTATTAGTAGCTTATATGCCATGGGAAGGTTACAATTTTGAAGACGCAGTACTAATTAGCGAACGTTTGGTATATGAGGATATTTATACTTCTTTTCACATCCGAAAATATGAAATTCAGACGGATACGACAAGCCAAGGCTCCGCTGAAAAAATTACTAAAGAAATACCACATCTAGAAGAACATTTACTCCGCAATTTGGACAGAAATGGAGTTGTTAGGTTGGGATCCTGGGTAGAAACTGGCGATATTTTAGTAGGTAAATTAACGCCTCAGATAGCGAGCGAATCCTCGTATATCGCGGAAGCTGGGTTATTACGGGCCATATTTGGCCTTGAGGTATCCACTTCAAAAGAAACTTCTCTCAAACTACCTATAGGTGGAAGAGGGCGCGTTATCGATGTGAAATGGATCCAGAGGGACCCCCTAGACATAATGGTTCGTGTATATATTTTACAGAAACGCGAAATCAAAGTTGGGGATAAAGTAGCCGGAAGACACGGGAATAAGGGGATCATTTCCAAAATTTTGCCCAGGCAAGATATGCCCTATTTGCAAGATGGAACACCTGTTGATATGGTCTTCAATCCCTTAGGAGTACCCTCACGAATGAATGTGGGACAAATATTTGAAAGCTCGCTCGGATTAGCCGGGGATCTGCTAAAGAAACATTATAGAATAGCACCCTTTGATGAGAGATATGAGCAAGAGGCTTCAAGAAAACTTGTGTTTTCAGAATTATATGAAGCCAGTAAACAAACAAAAAATCCATGGGTATTTGAACCCGAGTACCCGGGAAAAAGCAGAATATTTGATGGAAGAACAGGAGACCCCTTCGAACAACCTGTTCTAATAGGGAAGTCCTATATCTTAAAATTAATTCATCAAGTTGATGAGAAAATCCATGGACGTTCTACTGGGCCCTACTCACTTGTTACACAACAACCCGTTAGAGGAAGAGCCAAGCAAGGGGGACAACGAGTAGGAGAAATGGAAGTTTGGGCTTTAGAAGGATTTGGTGTTGCTCATATTTTACAAGAGATACTTACTTATAAATCTGATCATCTTATAGCTCGCCAAGAAATACTTAATGCTACGATCTGGGGAAAAAGAGTACCTAATCACGAGTATCCTCCAGAATCTTTTCGAGTGCTCGTTCGAGAACTACGATCTTTGGCTCTAGAACTGAATCATTTCCTTGTATCTGAGAAGAACTTCCAGGTTAATAGGGAGGAAGTTTGATCGGAATAAATATAAATTCTTTTCTTATTTATGATTGACCAATATAAACATCAACAACTTCAAATTGGACTCGTTTCCCCTCAACAAATAAAGGCTTGGGCTAACAAAAACCTACCTAATGGGGAAGTCGTTGGCGAAGTCACAAGGCCCTCTACTTTTCATTATAAAACCGATAAACCAGAAAAAGATGGATTGTTTTGCGAAAGAATCTTTGGACCCATAAAAAGCGGAATTTGTGCTTGTGGAAATTCTCGAGCGAGCGGAGCTGAAAACGAAGAGGAAAGATTTTGCCAAAAATGCGGGGTAGAATTTGTTGATTCTCGGATACGAAGATATCAAATGGGATACATCAAACTCGCATGTCCCGCGACTCATGTGTGGTATTTGAAAGGTCTTCCTAGTTATATCGCGAACCTTTTAGATAAACCCCTTAAGAAATTGGAGGGCCTAGTATACGGCGATTTCTCTTTTGCTAGGCCCAGCGCTAAAAAACCTACTTTCTTACGATTACGAGGTTTATTCGAAGATGAAATTGCATCCTGTAACCACAGCATTTCTCCCTTTTTTTCTACCCCAGGCTTTGCAACATTTCGAAATCGGGAAATTGCGACAGGAGCAGGTGCTATTAGAGAACAATTAGCAGATTTGGATTTGCGAATTATTATAGAGAATTCCTTGGTCGAATGGAAGGAATTAGAAGACGAGGGGTATAGTGGAGATGAATGGGAAGATAGAAAAAGACGAATAAGAAAAGTTTTTTTGATTAGACGCATGCAATTGGCGAAACATTTTATTCAAACAAATGTAGAACCAGAATGGATGGTTTTGTGCTTATTACCAGTTCTTCCTCCCGAATTGAGACCCATTGTTTATAGGTCTGGGGATAAAGTAGTGACTTCGGATATTAATGAACTTTATAAGAGAGTTATTCGTCGGAACAACAACCTTGCCTATCTATTAAAAAGAAGTGAATTAGCGCCAGCAGATTTAGTAATGTGCCAGGAAAAATTGGTACAAGAAGCCGTGGATACACTTCTTGATAGTGGGTCCCGCGGGCAACCAACGAGGGATGGTCACAATAAAGTATACAAATCACTTTCAGATGTAATTGAAGGTAAAGAGGGAAGGTTTCGCGAGACTCTGCTTGGAAAACGGGTCGATTACTCGGGGCGTTCTGTCATTGTTGTGGGTCCTTCGCTTTCATTACATCAATGTGGATTACCTCTAGAGATAGCAATAAAGCTTTTTCAGCTATTTGTAATTCGCGATTTAATCACGAAACGCGCTACTTCTAATGTCAGGATTGCTAAAAGGAAAATTTGGGAAAAGGAACCCATTGTATGGGAAATACTTCAAGAAGTTATGCGGGGACATCCTGTACTGTTGAATAGAGCACCTACCCTGCATAGATTAGGCATACAGGCCTTCCAACCTACTTTAGTGGAGGGGCGTACTATTTGTTTACACCCATTAGTGTGTAAGGGTTTCAATGCGGACTTTGATGGGGATCAAATGGCTGTTCATCTACCTTTATCCTTGGAAGCTCAGGCGGAAGCCCGTTTACTTATGTTTTCTCATATGAATCTCCTATCTCCCGCTATTGGGGATCCTATTTGCGTACCGACCCAAGACATGCTTATCGGACTTTATGTATTAACGATTGGAAACCGTCGGGGTATTTGTGCAAATAGGTATAATAGTTGCGGAAACTATCCAAATCAAAAAGTAAATTACAATAATAATAATTATAAGTATACAAAAGATAAAGAACCCCATTTTTCTAATTCCTATGATGCACTGGGAGCTTATAGACAGAAACGAATCAGTTTAGACAGTCCCTTGTGGCTCCGATGGAAACTAGATCAACGCGTCATTGGGTCAAGAGAAGTTCCGATTGAAGTTCAATATGAATCTTTGGGGACTTATCATGAGATTTATGCCCACTATCTAATAGTGGGAAATAGAAAAAAAGAAATCCGTTCTATATACATTCGAAGCACTCTTGGTCATATTTCTTTTTATAGAGAAATAGAGGAAGCCATACAAGGATTTAGTCAGGCCTATTCATACACTATCTAAACAAGGAAGTTAGATTCGGCGATGCCCCTCCCTTTCGGGGGGCATTCCGATTTCGCTAGTATCATCATTTTTGCCGCGCGAATCCAGATTGAGATTAAGGAAAGGAAGTTAATTAAATTTTCGAATCACTGACTCAGGCCCATTGTCGAATCCTACTCAGCAATTGTCGAATCCTACTCAGCCGAAAAAGGGGGTACTTATGTATGGCGGAACGGGCCAATCTGGTCTTTCATAATAAAGAGATAGACGGAACTGCTATGAAACGACTTATTAGCAGATTAATAGATCATTTCGGAATGGGATATACATCCCATATACTGGATCAAATAAAGACTCTGGGCTTTCATCAAGCCACTACTACATCGATTTCATTAGGAATCGAGGATCTTTTAACAATACCATCTAAGGGATGGTTAGTGCAAGACGCGGAACAACAGAGTTTTCTTTTGGAGAAACACTATTATTATGGGGCTGTACACGCGGTAGAAAAATTACGCCAATCCGTTGAGATATGGTATGCTACAAGTGAATATTTGAAACAAGAAATGAATTCGAATTTTCGGATAACGGATCCTTCTAATCCAGTCTATCTAATGTCTTTTTCAGGAGCCAGAGGAAATGCATCTCAGGTACACCAATTAGTAGGTATGAGAGGATTAATGGCGGATCCTCAAGGACAAATGATTGATTTACCTATTCAAAGCAATTTACGCGAGGGACTTTCTTTGACAGAATATATAATTTCCTGCTACGGAGCCCGCAAAGGGGTTGTAGATACTGCTGTACGAACAGCGGATGCTGGATATCTTACACGTAGACTTGTTGAAGTAGTTCAACATATTATTGTGCGTAGAAGAGATTGTGGTACTATCCGAGGTATTTCTTTGAGTCCTCAAAATGGGATGACGGAAAAACTTTTTGTCCAAACACTAATTGGTCGTGTATTAGCAGACGATATATATATTGGTTCACGATGCATTGCCGCTCGAAATCAAGATATTGGAATTGGATTAGTCAATCGATTCATAACTGCCTTTCGAGCACAACCATTTCGAGCACAACCAATATATATTAGAACCCCCTTTACTTGCCGGAGCACATCTTGGATCTGTCAATTATGTTATGGTCGGAGTCCCACTCATGGCGATCTGGTCGAATTGGGGGAAGCCGTAGGTATTATTGCAGGTCAATCAATTGGGGAACCAGGGACTCAACTAACATTAAGAACTTTTCATACTGGCGGAGTATTCACAGGGGGTACTGCCGACCTTGTACGATCCCCTTCGAATGGAAAAATCCAATTCAATGAAGATTTGGTTCACCCCACACGTACCCGTCATGGGCAGCCTGCTTTTCTATGTTATATAGACTTGCATGTAACTATTCAGAGTCAGGATATTCTATATAGTGTGAATATTCCCTCAAAAAGCTTGATTCTAGTGCAAAATGATCAATATGTAGAATCCGAACAAGTAATTGCGGAGATTCGTGCCGGAACGTCCACTTTGCATTTTAAAGAAAAAGTACAAAAGCATATTTATTCCGAATCAGACGGGGAAATGCACTGGAGTACTGATGTTTACCATGCGCCCGAATATCAATATGGTAATCTTCGTCGATTACCAAAAACAAGCCATTTATGGATATTGTCAGTAAGTATGTGCAGATCCAGTATAGCGTCTTTTTCGCTCCACAAGGATCAAGATCAAATGAATACTTATTCTTTTTCTGTTGACGGAAGATATCTCTTTGACCTCTCAATGGCTAATGATCAAGTAAGACATAGACTGTTGGATACTTTTGGTAAAAAAGATAGGGAAATTCTTGATTATTCAACGCCGGATCGAATCATGTCCAATGGCCATTGGAATTTTGTCTATCCTTCTATTCTTCAAGATAATTCGGATTTGTTGGCGAAAAAGCGAAGAAATGGGTTCGTCATTCCATTACAATATCATCAAGAACAAGAGAAAGAACTAATATCCTGTTTGGGGATTTCGATTGAAATACCCTTTATGGGTGTTTTACGTAGAAATACTATTTTTGCTTATTTTGACGATCCACGATACAGAAAAGATAAAAAGGGTTCAGGAATTGTTAAATTTAGATATAGGACCCTAGAGGACGAATATAGGACTCGAGAGGAAGACTCAGAGGACGAATATGGGAGCCCAGAGAACGAATATAGGACCCGAGAGGAAGAATATGAAACCCTAGAAGACGAATATAGGACTCGAGAGGACGAATATGAAACCCTAGAAGATGAATATGGGATCCTAGAGGACGAATATGAAGCCCTAGAAGACGAATATGGGATCCTAGAGGATGAATATAGGACTGGAGAGAAAGACTCAGAAGACGAATATGGGAGCCCAGAGAACGAATATAGAACCCGAGAGGACGAATATGGAACTCTAGAGGAAGACTCAGAGGACGAATATGGGAGCCCGGAGGAAGGCTCAGAGGACGAATATGGGACTTTAGAGGAAGACTCAGAAGAAGACTCAGAGGACGAATACGGGAGCCCAGAGGAAGATTCCATCTTAAAAAAAGAGGGTTTGATTGAGCATCGAGGAACAAAAGAATTTAGTCTAAAATACCAAAAAGAACTAGATCGGTTTTTTTTCATTCTTCAAGAACTGCATATCTTGCCGAGATCCTCATCCCTAAAGGTACTTGATAATAGTATCATTGGAGTGGATACACAACTCACAAAAAATACAAGAAGTCGACTAGGTGGATTGGTCCGAGTGAAGAGAAAAAAAAGCCATACGGAACTCAAAATCTTTTCCGGAGATATTCATTTTCCTGAAGAGGCGGATAAGATATTAGGTGGTAGTTTGATACCACCAGAAAGAGAAAAGAAAGATTCTAAGGAATCAAAAAAAAGGAAAAATTGGGTCTATGTTCAACGGAAAAAAATTCTCAAGAGCAAGGAAAAGTATTTTGTTTCGGTTCGACCTACAGTCGCATATGAAATGGACGAAGGGAGAAATTTAGCAACACTTTTCCCGCAAGATCTCTTGCAAGAAGAGGATAATTTCCAACTTCGACTTGTCAATTTTATTTCTCATGAAAATAGCAAGTTAACTCAAAGAATTTATCATACGAATAGTCAATTTGTTCGAACTTGCTTAGTAGTGAATTGGGAACAAGAAGAAAAAGAGGAGGCTCGTGCTTCCCTTGTTGAGGTAAGAGCAAATGATCTGATTCGCGATTTCCTAAGAATTGAGTTAGTCAAGTCCACTATTTCGTATACACGAAGAAGGTATGATAGGACAAGTGCAGGACCGATTCCCAATAATAGGTTAGATCGCACCAATTCCTTTTATTCCAAGGCGAAGATTCAATCACTTAGCCAACATCAAGAAGCTATTGGCACCTTGTTGAATCGAAATAAAGAATACCAATCTTTGATGATTTTGTCGGCATCCAACTGTTCTCGAATTGGTTTATTCAAGAATTCGAAATATCCCAATGCGGTAAAAGAATCGAATCCTAGAATTCCTATTCGAGATATTTTTGGGCCCTTAGCCGCTATTGTACCTAGTATATCGAATTTTTCTTCATCTTACTATTTACTAACGCATAATCAGATCCTGTTAAAAAAATATTTGTTCCTTGACAATTTGAAACAAACCCTCCAAGTACTTCAAGGGCTTAAATACTCTTTAATAGATGAAAATCAAAGGATTTCGAATTTTGATAGTAACATCATGTTGGATCCATTCCATTTGAATTGGCACTTTCTCCATCATGATTCTTGGGAGGAGACATCGGCAATAATTCACCTTGGACAATTTATTTGCGAAAATGTATGTCTATTTAAATTGCACATAAAAAAATCTGGTCAAATTTTCATTGTTAATATTGATTCCTTTGTTATAAGAGCAGCTAAGCCTTATTTGGCCACTACAGGAGCAACTGTTCATGGTCATTATGGAGAAATCCTTTACAAAGGAGATAGGTTAGTTACGTTTATATATGAAAAATCGAGATCTAGTGACATAACGCAAGGTCTTCCAAAAGTAGAACAAATCTTTGAAGCGCGTTCAATTGATTCACTATCGCCGAATCTCGAAAGGAGAATTGAGGATTGGAATGAGCGTATACCAAGAATTCTTGGGGTCCCCTGGGGATTCTTGATTGGAGCTGAGCTAACCATAGCCCAAAGTCGTATCTCTTTGGTTAATAAGATCCAAAAGGTTTATCGATCCCAAGGGGTACAGATCCATAATAGACATATAGAGATTATTATACGCCAAGTAACATCAAAAGTGCGGGTTTCCGAAGATGGAATGTCTAATGTTTTTTCACCTGGGGAATTAATCGGACTATTACGAGCAGAACGAGCAGGACGAGCTTTGGATGAATCGGTCTATTATCGGGCAATCTTATTGGGAATAACAAGGGCTTCCCTGAATACCCAAAGTTTCATATCTGAAGCAAGTTTTCAAGAAACTGCTCGAGTTTTAGCAAAAGCTGCCCTACGAGGTCGTATTGATTGGTTGAAAGGCCTGAAAGAAAACGTAGTTCTGGGGGGGATTATACCTGTTGGTACCGGATTCCTAAAATTTGTGCATCATTCCCCACAAGACAAGAACCTTTATTTCGAAATTCAAAAAAAAAATCTATTCGCGTCGGAAATGAGAGATATTTTGTTTCTCCATACAGAATTAGTTTCTTCTGATTCTGATGTAACAAACAATTTCTATGAGACATCAGAACCCCCATTTACCCCCATTTATACGATTTAAGGATACATAAAGCAGATTTTTTTATTTAAACTAGACTTTTGACCTTAGAACACTAACAGGTCAGATTTTAGATTTTTATTTTAATTTATTTTAATAAGTAAAAGAAGTCAGTTAATTCATTAAGGTTACGTTTATACCATGTATCAATGGCCAATTCTCAGTGGAAGGTTACATCGGAACAATTATTATTTATTTCAAGCTATTTCGGCTCTTTCTTAATTTTCAAAAAAAAAAAAAGAAATTCCGTAATGGAATGGTAGGATGAAAAAAAAAGAAAAAATCAAAAGGAAGTGTGGAAAAAATGACAAGAAGATATTGGAACATCAATTTGAAAGAGATGATAGAAGCGGGAGTTCATTTTGGTCATGGTATTAAGAAATGGAATCCTAAAATGGCCCCTTACATCTCGGCAAAGCGTAAAGGTACTCATATTACAAATCTCGCTAGAACGGCTCGTTTTTTATCAGAAGCTTGTGATTTAGTTTTTGATGCAGCAAGTCAGGGAAAAAGCTTCTTAATTGTTGGTACCAAAAAAAGAGCAGCGGATTTAGTAGCATCAGCTGCAATAAGGGCTCGTTGTCATTATGTTAATAAAAAGTGGTTCAGTGGTATGTTAACGAATTGGTCGATTACGAAAACTAGACTTTCTCAATTTAGAGACTTAAGAGCAGAAGAAAAGATGGGAAAATTCCACCATCTCCCAAAAAGGGATGTGGCAATCTTGAAGAGAAAATTATCTACCTTGCAAAGATATCTCGGCGGGATCAAATATATGACGAGGTTGCCGGACATTGTGATCGTCCTTGATCAGCAAAAAGAGTATATAGCTCTTCGGGAATGTGCCATTTTGGGGATTCCTACTATTTCTTTAGTCGATACAAATTGTGACCCAGATCTCGCAAATATATCGATTCCAGCCAACGATGACACTATGACTTCAATTCGATTGATTCTTAACAAATTAGTATTTGCAATTTGTGAGGGCCGTTCTCTCTATATAAGAAATCGTTGATTAAGAAGAATAGTTCATTCTTGGTTAACTGCGTAGATTTATGGGATCACTTACTATTCTTTTTTGTTTTGCATATTTTGCATAGATAAAAGAAGGGGAATATTGATATATATTAGAGGGTATTGATATATATTATCATCTGATGTGATTTCTTGGTATCCTAAATATAAGATTAATACTTCAAGTTGCTGAGTTGAGAAAGAGATGGTTGAATCAAAAGAATTCCTTTTTTGAAGTTCAATTTTTATCAGAGGACAATATGAATATTATACCATGTTCCGTTAAAACACTCAAGGGGTTATATGATATATCGGGTGTAGAAGTAGGCCAACACTTCTATTGGCAAATAGGAGGTTTCCAAATTCATGCCCAAGTACTCATCACTTCTTGGGTCGTAATTACTATCTTGCTAGGTTCAGTTATCATAGCTGTTCGGAATCCACAAACCATCCCGACCGACGGTCAGAATTTCTTCGAATATGTGCTTGAGTTTATTCGAGACTTGAGCAAAACTCAGATTGGAGAAGAATATGGTCCCTGGGTTCCCTTTATTGGAACTATGTTCCTTTTTATTTTTGTTTCGAATTGGTCGGGTGCTCTTTTACCTTGGAAAATTATACAGTTACCCCATGGGGAATTAGCAGCACCCACGAATGATATAAATACTACTGTTGCTTTAGCTTTACTCACATCAGCGGCATATTTTTATGCGGGTCTTAGCAAAAAAGGATTGAGTTATTTCGAGAAATATATTAAACCAACTCCAATTCTTTTACCAATTAACATCCTAGAAGATTTCACAAAACCATTATCGCTTAGTTTTCGACTTTTCGGGAATATATTGGCGGATGAATTAGTCGTTGTTGTTCTTGTTTCTTTAGTCCCCTTAGTAGTCCCTATACCGGTCATGTTTCTTGGATTATTTACAAGCGGTATTCAAGCTCTTATTTTTGCAACGTTAGCCGCAGCCTATATAGGTGAATCCATGGAAGGTCATCATTGAATTGACTAGTTTTCAAAATAGTCTTTTTTTTTAGCTTAGCTCAATTCATGCATGGTTCCAGATAATCCGCTTGGTTGGAAAACTAAATAGTTAGAAATGCGTATGAATATACAACCTAGAGTTGTAGGAGAGAGAATAGACTATATTACGGAATTGTCAAAGTATATATGCATTAAGGGGGGCGGAGTCAGGCTAGATCTATATCCTTAATGTCTATAAGTCCAGTCATCTTTTGTGCGGGTTTTTAAGGAATGATTTTAGAATCCGATTCATCAATAGAAAATGAGAAAATACGCAAAATAGAAGAAACAAATGTATATGGGATATTATATATTCCTAAGTTAGATTCATTATCTAATCCGATATATCGAATTCCCTCTATATGGAATTGGATTCCATATCCAGTTCTATGCAGCATATTGTTATCAATTGTATATCTTGATTTAATTCCTATTGGATTTGGATTAGGTCGATTTCAATAGGGGTTCTTCCTCTATTTCGTCTTTTATTATGGATTATTTTATTATGGATTAGATGATAGGGGAAAAAATAGGAACTCAAGGATATCGAAGAGTAAAGAAAGAAGAATGGAATGAAAGAGTGGTTGGTTGGAAAGAAAGAGAAATAGAATAATGAGAATCATATGGATTTACACAAACCTCTAATGATTAGAAACTAAAAATGAGATCTCGAAGTAGTTCGGACAATTCAGATTATCATTTCAATTTGTACTTTTTAGTTACTTCTCCCCAATAGAGCTTAGAAGTAAGAATTTCTTGGTTGATTGTATCCTTAACCATTTCTTTTTTTTTTTTTGACACGAGGAACTCACCATGAATCCACTAATTGCTGCTGCTTCCGTTATTGCTGCTGGATTGGCCGTAGGGCTTGCTTCTATTGGGCCTGGAGTTGGTCAAGGTACTGCTGCAGGACAAGCTGTAGAAGGTATTGCGAGACAGCCAGAAGCAGAAGGTAAAATACGAGGTACTTTATTGCTTAGTCTAGCTTTTATGGAAGCTTTAACAATTTATGGACTAGTTGTGGCACTAGCGCTTTTATTTGCGAACCCTTTTGTTTAATCCTAAAAAAGAAAATGAGTCCTTTAGATTAGATACTTTTTTCTTTTTTTAGTAAATTGGTATTTGCTTCTGCAATTCCAATTATATCAATACTTTACTCCTATTTATTACTCCTGGAATTACCTATTTATCGGGACAGACAATACCCCACCCCAGGAAGGGCTGATTTGAGGATGATCAATTTAGAGGATATGCTCGCCTTCTTCCTTCCCGTCCTTAGTTTAGGACAGTGGAAAGTCTTTTTCCTTTTATTTTAGGAATTTTTGGAACATTTCAACAAAGGAGTCTTTCACAGGTCAAACGAGACCTAAGACTTAATCTAAAAGAAATTATTAGATTGAATCTATTTGCATTAAAAAAAATTACATTAAAAAAACCGATCAAAAAAGGGCGAGCGAAGTAAGTGATCGAAAAACTTTGCTCTTTGTTCGTCCTATCTATAAGAGGAGAGCATATGAAAAATGTAACCCATTCTTTCGTTTTTTTAGCTCACTGGCCATCCGCTGGGAGTTTCGGGCTTAATACCGATATTTTAGCAACAAATCTAATAAATCTAACTGTAGTGGTTGGTGTATTGATTTTTTTTGGAAAGGGAGTGTGTGCGAGTTGTCTATTTCAAGAATAGATTGGATCTATCCGGCTGCACTTTAAAATATTTTTTAGTATTTTTTTTTTTTTGATAAATAAGAAAAAGGTGCACGATCTCGACGAATTACTTCTGAATAAATTCAGAAATCATATGGAAGAACCATAGCATTTCGCGACTCATTGGTAAATCAACTTTGATTCTCTATAGACCAATAATGTGAGACCATTAACACGGTTAAAGCTAAACTGCTTGAAGTCCAGGCAAAAAGGGGTACTCTTTCTACAACTATATTAGTATTAGTATTAGTACCGAAATGCTTTAAACGGGAAATAGCTAATGTAGAATTTATCTGATATAAAACACTCATATCGATAAAATGGTTTGAACTATTTACTAGAAGGGCACCCTGCCCTTTTTTATCCAATGCCGAATCGACGACCTATGTATAAAATAAAAAAAAAAGAGAAATTTTTTGGATTTGAAGAAAAAAAAAAGAATTCTATCAATTTTCATTTTCCATTTATTTAGTTAGTTTTTCTTAATGAAATTGAAATTATTAACTAAAGGGCAAATACAAATAAAGAAACAACTTTGCTGACCATGATAGATTTTTATCTAGGCGGAAGAGTCCTCTTAATATTTATCTAGTCTTATATTCTTAATATGGGTTTCGGTATATTGAAATATAAACAGAAAAGAGAAGATAGAGGATAGGCTCATTACATAAAAAAAAAAGATATGGAAATAGCTATAGCAAAAAAAGAAAAAAAAGGAGCGTGAGAGCCAAATGAATCGAAAGATTCATGTTTGGTTCGGGAAGAGATCATAAAAATTGTAAACTTAATAGCAAGATAATCTACTTTCATTAAAAGATTTATTAGATAATCGAAAACAGAGAATCTTGAGTACTATTCGAAATTCGGAAGAATTGCGTAGAGGGACCATTGAGCAGCTCGAAAAAGCTCGGGTTCGATTACAGAAAGTCGAACTAGAAGCAGATGAGTATCGAATGAATGGATACTCTGAGATAGAACGAGAAAAAGCAAATTTGATTAATGCTACTTCTATTAGTTTGGAACAATTAGAAAAGTCTAAAAACGAAATCCTTTATTTTGAAAAACAAAGGGCGATGAATCAGGTCCGACAACGGGTTTTCCAACAGGCCGTACAAGGAGCTCTAGGAACTCTGAATAGTTGTTTGAATACCGAGTTACATTTCCGTACGATTCGTGCTAATATTGGCATTCTCGGGGCCATAGAATCGAAGAAATAATTAAATTAATTAGGCCTTGAACTTCTACTTTCGTTTAGAATTTAGGCATTATTTTTCCCCTTGCTTCCGAAAAAAAGAGTCAAGAAACACTAATGGCAACCCTTCGAGTCGACGAAATTCATAAAATTCTCCGCGAACGTATTGAACAATATAATAGGAAAGTAGGGATTGAGAATATCGGTCGCGTAATTCAAGTGGGGGATGGGATTGCTCGTATTATAGGTCTTGGTGGAATAATGTCAGGTGAATTAGTCGAATTTGCAGAAGGGACTAGGGGTATTGCTCTGAATTTGGAATCCAAAAATGTTGGGATTGTATTAATGGGCGATGGGTTGATGATACAAGAGGGAAGTTTTGTAAAAGCAACAGGAAGAATTGCTCAGATACCCGTGAGCGAGGCTTACTTGGGTCGTGTTATAAATGCTCTGGCTAAACCTATTGATGGGAGAGGCGAAATTGTAGCTTCGGAATCTCGCTTAATTGAATCTCCTGCTCCGGGTATAATTTCCAGGCGTTCTGTATATGAACCCCTTCAAACAGGGCTTATTGCTATCGATTCGATGATCCCCATAGGGCGCGGTCAGCGAGAATTAATTATTGGGGACAGACAGACTGGCAAAACAGCAGTAGCCACAGATACAATTCTCAATCAAAAAGGGCAAGATGTAATATGTGTTTATGTAGCTATCGGTCAAAGAGCATCCTCCGTGGCTCAAGTAGTAACTACTTTCCATGAAGAGGGGGCCATGGAATACACTATTGTAGTAGCTGAAATG